GATCTATTTTATTTGATTGATGGATCCAATATTATAATGAATTAAAAAAGAGAGTTAATGAATTAAAAAAGAGAGTGTTCTTATTCGAACCGCCTTGTGATCTTCAACCAATTATGTGCTTCAATATAATTACCTGGAGTAAGCGCTATAGCTTGTTTCCAATATTCAGCAGCTTGATCGGACCAAGCCTCCGCAATTTCAGAATCTCCCTGTCGAATGGCCTGTTCTCCCCGGCCGGAATAGGTGGGTCAATTCCTTCCCTTAGAACCGTACTTGAGAGTTTCCTACCTCATACGGCTCAGCAATCAATTCTTTTGGTGTCCCATCTTAATCTACCATATCTAACTGAATAAGATTTCTCGTAAATCTATCCCATTTTTTTTTCTCGGGTTAACCAGAAGAGGTTAATTACATGAGTTTCAAACTCTAATTTTGATCAATAATCAGTTTTATCTTTTCTCCCACCTTCAGAAGAACATAGGTATCTACCCCTATCGTTAGAATTTTCTGAAAGGTAACTATCTCGGTTTCATATAGAAAGTCATATAGAATCTTTGAAAAGGACTTTCCTCCAGAAGAAAGAAAGGACTTACTATCTTTGGGATCTGATGCTACACCGCTGCTCAATACCTTAGTAGATCGACTCTATTACATAAGTTGATTCCTAACTTTTATCTCATATCATGACATAAGTAAGCAGTTCTTATTGTATCGGCCCCCAAACCTCGCTAATTGATCTTTACGGTGCTTCCTCCATCAATTAGATCCTTTATCCATAGAATCTAGTATATAGGCCATACCTATTTCTTCATATTTCGGCTCGTATGAAGTCTCTTTCTTTGCTACAGCTGATAAAAATCGTTGCTTTGAACGATGCATATGTAGAAAGCCTATTTTGTTTCTAGTATTTACTAGAAGATTTGATCTTTCTTTCCTTCTTTCTATAGTGGAGATAGTCGCACGTAATGACAGATCACAGCCATATTATTAAAAGCTTGTGGTAAGAATGGGTTTCGTTCGAGTGCCCGGAAATAATATTCCAAAGCCTTCGTATGTTCTCCGTTGCTTGTGTGGATAAGGCCTATGTTATAGAGTATATAACTTCGATCATAGGGATCAATTTCTGGTCGCGTAGCTTCATAATAATTTTGTAAAGCTTCCGCATAATTTCCTTCGGATTGAGCCGACATCCGTTACGGTCGTTCATTCTATTCAAAGAATCTCCGTTCCAGAACCGTACGTGAGATTTTCATCTCATACGGCTCCTCCCTTCTGTGCATAGTAATAAGGGAAATAATCCATGGAATCAAAAAAGATTGAAATATTTTTATTATGAACTGACAGGGGCTGGTGTTTTTACAAGAAATCTCTAGCCATCCTTCCTGCAAGAGGTCTGTCTTTTCTTAACACCAAGCGTGTTGGTGCTAGATAGAAATGGTAACTCCAACAATTTCTTTGTCCTCAACGCCCCCTATTTCCAGGAATTAGTCACTTCAACGATCTTCGATGGTTATACGGGTATCCAAAGTACGAACGAGATGGATGTTTGTTGTCCCAACCATTCTTGTTAGTCCCGATCCCGATAAGGAAAAGGAGTAATTTATAACAAAGTTTTCGTGTTGTTGATTCCTAGGTGTAGTGCTTCTTCCCCTATGCGGCCTATTGGTACTAGTGAAGTAGTATTGACCTGCAATACAGAACCTATAGGTTAACCTTTCGCTCAATACTAGAATCGACAATTGAAGCATCTGAGGCTGCATCAATCGGGGATACACGACAGAAGGAATTGTTCTATCTCCAAACTAACTTCACCTTCATCAAGCGTAGGTTTATTTCAAGAATCTTTTTTCTTTGTATCCCGAATCATGTCTCTTTCTCATAAGACTGAGGGCGGTAAATAAATAAAAAAAAAAAAGAATCAAATCGCACCATCTCTGTAATAGGTAAATGCCTCCTTTTCTCCTGAAGTTGTCGGAATTATTCGTAATAAGATATTGGCTACAATTGAAGAGGTCTTATCAATAAAATTTCCATTTATCCGAGATCTAGGCATAGTTAACAGTCCATTCGATAATTCTTCTCATTCCCCCTCGAGGGAAAATGATCCCACAAACAAAGGAATTGTACAGTACGAAATCACATAAAAACAAACAGACTCATTCTAAAAAAAAAGGATGTGGACCTTCCACTCAAATTGTCCCTTTTGGACAGGGATAGATAGGAAATATTTGAATCCGATTGGATTTCATTCAAATTGAGTAGTATACCAATTATTACTATTTTATCGAAGTTGAGGAATCAAGGAATTTTTCCTACGGATTCTGAGAACTCGAGAAGTTTTTTTGTATCCCTCGAGCCTACGGAAGATCTTTCTTTGACGAAAAGTTTTCTATTTAGAATTTAATTGATCGGTCGTACCTGTATTGCAATAATATGAATGACTCGCTATTCACTCGGTTTCTGGGTCATAATCATAAGATTATGTAGGAGAGATGGCCGAGTGGTTCAAGGCGTAGCATTGGAACTGCTATGTAGACTTTTGTTTACCGAGGGTTCGAATCCCTCTCTTTCCGTACCTTCACCTAATTCACCAACGTTACCAACCGCAATGTATCAAATAACAATTGATACCATTATTCCAACAGTAAGACCTTTATTTGATAGAGATTCTTCCTAATTACTGTGGTATGGAAAATGCCGGAAAGAGTGGAAAAGAATGAAAATCTCACTGCTGATCCATTTGTGATACGTGAGTGGGAGAAAAATCCGGATCAAACCCCTTATTTACTTGACTTTGGCGAAAAAGGGGGGGCAAAATTGCCCGAAGCTTTGTTATTTTAGTTAGGTTCAAGTCTGACGAGAATAATATTCTACGACTAGCAACTCATTGATTTTCAAACCGATCCATTTACTATCTATTATTTGATTTACTAATCCTTTATATTGGGATGAGTGAAAAGTCAAATGTTTTGCCAATTCCTCGTGGGGGGATGAATCAATATAATTTTGAATCAAAGCTCTGGATCTTTGTTCATCTCTCGTAGTAATAATATCTCGGGGTTTGCAGCGATAACTTGGGATATTTACTATACGACCATTAACTAAAATATGTCTATGGTTAACTAATTGCCTGGCTCCGGGAATGGTCGAAGCCATACCCAATCGAAAAAGGATGTTATCCAAACGCATCTCAAGTAGTTGTAGTAAAACCTGCCCTGTTGACCCTTTGGCTTTTCCAGCTATACGAACATATCTAAGCAATTGTCGCTCTGTCAGACCATAATGAAAACGCAATTTTTGTTTTTCTTCTAGACGAATACGATATTGAGATCTTTTCCCGGAACGCGATTGGTTTCTAAGATCACTTCCCGGTCTAGGTCTTTTACTAGTTAGTCCCGGTAAAGCTCCCAGACGACGTATTTTTTTGAAACGAGGCCCTCGGTAACGAGACATAAAGACTCCCCCCCTTATTTTTTTATTTATTTTATTGAAATTTCATTTTACAGAATAAACCTAAGTCAGACTGAACTAAACGATAAACGAAGATAAATCTACTGAAGTACTACAAAGAAGAATGATGAATTGTATCAATATCCGGATTATTTTGTATATATAGGAAGTTAAGGATCCTTTTCTTGATTTGTTCTGTAGAGATTTCACTGCTCCAATCAGTTTTTTATTCATAGTTGTAAGTTCCCACGACATAATAGATCGGTGACCCGACATTTGTAAAAGAAAAAAGGGAGGAGTCTTTTCAATATTCCTTGATCTCAAGGAGACATTATCAATCATGGAAAAAATCGGACAAATAGAGAAAAGCCGGCTATCGGAATCGAACCGATGACCATCGCATTACAAATGCGATGCTCTAACCTCTGAGCTAAGCGGGCTCACATAACAGAAATAGTGCATAGGAATTCGGTAAACTACCGGAATCTTAACTATATAATAATTAATATTAATAGAATGAAGAATCGAATTCTATTCCATTAAAAATGATTAATTAATATCATAAGAATATTCTTATATATTAGAATATAACTATAACTATATAGAATTTTTATTGAAAATTCGAGTGATTTATATTATCATTCTATTAATTCTTATTATATTTTCTATTATTATTAGATTAGAAATTTTATTATTAGAAATTTCTATTTCTTTGATTTCGAATTTTTTTTCTTTAAATGCAAAATATTACATTTGAAATAATTATATATAACTATATCCATATTAGTTATAGCAGATTCTATTAATTCTAAATTCTATTAGATTAGAGCGGATCGGTCCTAAGGAAAGGATAAGATAAGAATGCAATTCAGATCATAATGAGACATTCCTCTGGTTTCATTCGGAAAGGGAGGAGATAGGACGAAAAAAAAAGAAGAATGAATATCGACCGTTCCAGTATTCCCAATCGCGCGGGAAAAATGAGAGGGAGAGAGACATGTATATGTGGGATATATCCATCCATATTGAATTGCAGATACATCAATGATAGAATCATTTCCGATTGGACCAAATACTGGCCCACCGATAGAGATGAAAGAAGATGGGTAAGAAATAGGAGCAGACACTTTTTCGATATAGGAATCGGTATCTAATGAATTCAAGGGTTCCAACATAAGAGGGGGGATCACAATGAGATCTCGGCCTCATAAGGGGGATATGGCGAAATTGGTAGACGCTACGGACTTGATTGGATTGAGCCTTGGTATGGAAACCTACTAAGTGGTAACTTCCAAATTCAGAGAAACCCTGGAATTAAAAATGGGCAATCCTGAGCCAAATCCTGTGTTCAAAAAACAAGGGTTCAGAAAGCGAGAATCAAAAAAGGATAGGTGCAGAGACTCAATGGAAGCTGTTCTAACAAATGGAGTTGACTGCATTGGTAGAGGAATCGAATCCTTCTATCGAAACTACAGAAAAGATGACCCTGTATACGTACGTATACATACTGAAATATCAAATAATTAATCACGACTCGAATCCTTATTTTT